GATGAATATTCCGTAGATTACTAAAGGCAAGGAAGAGGTGTGCTTCAAAGCATCCGAAAAGCAAAGAAGAATGGTACAGCACATCGGTCGAAAAGGCGGTCTATTCCCGGTAAAGGTCTTTTCTATTCACTGGACACAGCATAGCAGCAAAGAAAATATAAGGCAAATTGCTGCGCTAGACCTTCAAGGGAAAGAAATCCTCGCGGATTGATCTGTATTACATGACCGATTGAAGAAAGGCGGGAAGGCTAGAGACTTCTTTTGCTTCTCTTATCTAAGAGCAGCTTTCTCCGTTCTGAAGCACAAGCACAGTTATTAATGGTGCTAGAGAGGTCAGGACATACTCTCGAGCTATGATGAACTGAGACGACTCTTCTCCTTGCTTAGAAAGCGGGGACGAGAAAGAGCTGGTTGCTTTGCTAGGGGGTTAAAGACATTCGGAAATGGCGTCAGCAGAGAAGCTGATAGACGAGAAAAAGAAAGAGCTCCGCCAAGTACAAGGCTAACAAGAATGCCCAAGATTTAGCTGAGGGAAATCAGTGCGCTTCTTCTCATCTTTGTTACTTAGCGGAGAGAATTTAGTTGGTCATTGCTTCGGGGCATCTAAGCGCACCCAGATCTGCAGCCTCGCTTCCAACCGCATCTTAGCTACCAGAGTCATTGAATACGACAATCACGCCTAGCTTACTTCGCTAGCAAAGCAGCACATCCCTTCACTCGAGACGACTCTTCGACTTCTTCTTTCTTTACGCCAATAAGAGCGCATTCAATGGATGATTCTTTTACTATTGAGGAATAATTGCCTCAACAGGAAAGAAGAGGGGCTATATCTCTATACTATATAAAAGCGGGTCCTTGGACCAACCATCGCCAGACAGACTTAGCAGATGAAACGAGTCGATTGGGTGAGAAATTAATATCCAGCACAGAGGAGTGATGGTCGATCGATAGTGCATATGATATGGATGGATGATTTCTGGCATTTCCATCTTTGACTTTTCTTGATCTTCTGTTAGCGAAGCATAATTTGTATTGGTTGGGTGGGGAATCCGTTCATCTGTTTTCATTCATCTGTTTCCAGCACATCCAGACAAAACGTTAATCCCCTGAAATGTTGAATAAAAGCAGCACGAAAATCCGCATTTTTAGGGTTTTTCGACTTGAATCAATTCCTTATATCCCGTGTTTTCAGCCTCATCAGTACGTGAAGACCCGGTTTCAGATCCTCGATTTTAGGAATGTTGTAAGATATTGTTTTTGATTGACGAGGTCAAAACAGCCTGAAAAAGTGCTAATATCCCGGGATTTTTGGATGCATTTTGATGAATCAGTGGAGCTTCGAAAGATTTAAGCTTATGCTTAACACATGCAAGTTGAAACTGTTCAATAATAGGAAAAGATGACTACGATAAGGACAGCTCAGCATGGCTATTAGTAGGACTCCCCTTGGGTACCTAAGACAGGCAGAGGCAGTAAGCCCAATAAGAAGTCCTCGTTGCTGACGTTTACTTGCCCCACACATATTACTGGAGTCCGAGAAAGATAAAGGGTGATCAGAGCTGTCTTTTTCTTTAAGCGTACGTTAGGTCTACTGACTCAATCAACCTCTTGGCCAAGGCTCTATACCCATAGCCCTTACCACTCTTAACATTATCTTAAAGATAAGGACCAACGGCAAACAGATTCAAGTCAGTCGGTCATTTAACTCTTACAATTGTAAGGTCAGCGCCTCCCTATTATATTATGAGAATGGATATATTATGAGAATGGAGATATGAAAGAAATGCAAAGGTCAGTCCAGCACACTCCCTTTTCTCGTTTAGGCTAATCTCTTAGGTAACACATCGATAGTAGTTCGTTTACTCTTCCACAGCACAGCGGTGTGCTTGTGCTGAATAGATAATCCAAGCAATATAAGTGCTGCTCTTCCTAGCGAAGCAACCACAAAGGCTATAGTAGCACCAGAGGAGCTATCTGCCTCGTCGAGTGGCAAAGTGATTCATTTATTCTGTAAGTGGAAACTGAGGACTGGGTTAAGTCTTTTCCTCTAAGGTAAGGAATGGCTCCCTCTAGATCAAGGATTGTGCTCTTTCAGCATAGATGCGATGCCCTAGTAGCTCTTCCAAGGGCGGGTTCCTTCCGAGAAGGGTATGGCGCTCTGGCTCTCTTCTTTCTTCTGGTTGACGTCGATTCAAAAGCTCCACAGTAGCACGTGGCCACAGATAGAATGCTTTACAAGGGACAAAGGAACTGTGAGATCGGAAGAAAAGCGTTATCGGGTTTGAACAAATGAGTTGTAGATCAAATCTTAAGTTATAGTTAGGAATGTCAAGAAACTAGACAGCAAAGAGAGCTAACGAGGCTAATCGCTCAACTAGCAACACTTGCCGATCGCCCTTCCCCTTACCAGGTTCTCGCTTTTATTCAAGAGAAGGCCGGCTAATGCTGATCAATCTTTATAGTATAGTAGTATTCCCAGTGGAGACTCGAGGAAAACGACATCCTCCTTTCGACATGAAGAGATCGCTTCCCTGTCTTGTTATTAGTAGAAAGCTGGCTTACTAGTTACTATTAGTGCCATTTCCTCTATCTCTGGTATTGTTCTGGTAGAGAATGTTCTCCTCTACATCGCAACTATGACCAGTTTAGCGCTTTCAGGTTGTTACTAAAGCATCTCGTAAGTCCTCGCTTCTTGGTCTGCTCGTACCTTGATCCTTTGATCAAACCTTGAACTTGAAAATAGCAAGGGCTTTCCCCGATCGAGGTCTTCCTCTCTCCGCTTTCAGACCATTAGGGAGGTGGAAAAGAGCGATTCTCTTTAGTCAAAGAAGCCTTCTCGTGGATTTCGCCTTTTTTTGGGGGCTATCTCGTGCCTCTCAATTCTGAAACAACAAAGCAGGGGAAGTGTGGAAACAAAGTGAAAGAAGAGACTTTTAGGAACAACAGCACCAAAGATACCTTCGGGGTAGACATGGCAGGCGGTTAACTTATAGGGCTAACTTCGCCGGGAACTTGTTCAAGAGCCTCATCGACTGGCCTCTTATCAGCATGACAAGGAACTCGTAAAGCCATATCTGGTAACAGAAGTAAGTGGTTTTAGGCTCGTCTCCTTCTGCAATTCTGACTTTCCAATAGCCCAAACGAAGGTCCAGCTTTGTGAAGAAAGAGGCTTTGGACAATCGGTCAAAGAGATCTGCCACCAAAGGGACAGGATACTTGTTCTTCACTCTCACTTTGTTCAGTGCACGATAGTCCACACACATGCGCAAAGAGCCATCTTGCTTCTTCTGGAACAGCACAGGGGCCCCATATGGTGCCTTGGAAGGCTGGATAAAGCCTGCATCCAGCAAGTCTGTCAACTGCTTCCTAAGTTCTGCCAGTTCCAAGGGCGACATCCGATAAGGTGCACGTGCAGGGGCGCAAGCCGTTTGATAAATAGATTCCTATCTTCAATCATTCCTATCTGCCTTTTACCTGTATTCAATTCGAGTTGCCATTAGATTATTAATTATTATTGACTGGGCATTCTCTGTTATTCCTTTTGTTTGTGGGTAAGGTGATCCACCCCCAACCGGGAGAAGATAACGAAAGGGAGACAAAGTCCTAACAAAATCATAACACAAGGTACCCATTCCATCTATCATATCAGTCGAGTCGATCCGATTCGTTCTTATCAGGCGGCAAGAGAGAACTTATGACTTCGCGGATGGAGAGGGATTCGAACCCCCGGTATTCCTAGAAATACTTCGGTTTTCAAGACCGACTCTTTCAACCGCTCAGACATCCATCCCCTTCTCTTACCTACTTTGACTCAGATCTTCGGTATACCTCATACAAGATAAGCACAGGAAAGGATATTCAATCAAAACCAGGCTATCGCCCTATTCTCTCAATTGCCTATCCTTTATAGATGAAGGGGAGTACCTTAGCAGTAGCTTCCAACACTTAAGATTGACCTCCGGACAGATATGAAAGTTTTCTAAATTTCATACGGAACTACTTACTTACCTAAAGTCAACTTCTCACTTTCCAAATCAGTTTACTGAAGGAACTGACCCTAAGCATAGCTCTCTCTCAAATACAAATGCCAAGAAAGAGATTCCTTGGATAAGTTGAAACCTTTCATTTTGCTTTTAAGGCGTTTATCCTACTTATAGTATCAGTCCTATAGCCTATCGAAATTCGTGTTTTTATTAACCAAGAACACATGCACTTTGTTGGCACTAAAAAAAAGGTGATTCAATCCACTAGTGCATTACCTCTTCTGAATCGAAACAAGAAAGAGCTCATAACCACTGCTTGTGAAAAGAGCTCTCCTCAACTGAAGGCGCACCTACTGTTACTATCAGTGACGTCTCTCTCAGGTAAAGTTTTGATCTCGAACTAACGGCCGGAAGAGAGATATTCATAAAACCCGATTCCCTGCCCTGTCTTAAGAACCTGACTCAAAAGAGAAAAGAAGACCGGACTAAAAGAGAGATCACTTTCGACGATTGAACTGCACTTTGATATCCAGATTGGAACTGGATTTGAACGTCTTTGGATCCTGCTTAGAGCCGGCTCTCACTACACTTTAACCTTTCATATCAGAAACGTCGACTTGCACTTTTTTTTATATCTAATTTCTTTTTCAGGAATCCTTGCTCCTGCCTTGGCTCATATTCACATGGGCCACTCATAAGAATAAGACGAAAACCCCCTACCTAAAACACAACTAATTGAGAGACTCAGAATATCAGTGCCTTGGGTAAATGCAGGAGAATCTTACCGAACGAGTTTCAAACCAGTCCTCTTCGCTTCCCTTAGGGAAAAGGGCCTTGTCGGCCACCGCTTGCTGACGACGGAACGCATCGTCAATTAAAAGTCCTCGCCTTGAACTTTGTTGGAAAGGTAGGTCTTCGGCATGTCCCTTGCTTGCGAACTTCTTTAGTAGGGCGGGTAGCTTTGGAGATCCCATTCCTCACGTTTACCGTTGTCCCCAGACTTCACTCTTTCAACACTTGTATACTTTCTAAATAGTCAGGCGTGTCCCTGTCTCCAACAAGTGTGTGATCCACCGATTTACTGAGTGACTCTTTCTTACCGCTTACGTCCCTATCTCTGAAAGCCTTATCAGACTTCCGATCCATCCCTAGTTTGCCTTGGCAGGCTAGACTGATTTCAGACCTTTTGATGTGCCTCTTTCGGTTGCTTTCTAGCTTTACCGAATGCTCGTTGAGACCTATTCTCTTTCCGCTTTCAGACAAGTAGCTAAGTCGTCTTAATCCAGCGGCGTAACAACTCTTTCTTCCCTTTTGTCAGCTCAATTCTTTTTTTTTATAGACTATATCTATAGCCTCACACTCGCCAGCTGAGTTCGTTGGCTAGTTTTGATCACCCCGAATTCGATTTCTCATGCGAGACAGAGGTAGACAAGATAAAGGTCAATCGCGGGTTAACTACTTATTTGATTTGAAAGACCAGGCTATTCCGCTCGCTCTCAGGAGCTTGAGTAGACCGTTCGTTCAACTCGCCTGAAGGAGACTAGACTTCCTTAAAAAGAAAAACTCGCTTCGCTCCCTTCGCACTCGTTTACCGCTTGCTCTTCTTATTCATGATTATACCGTTCGCAGGCATTCCTGGTCAAACTGACTGGCTTGGGGCCTGGGGGGGAAGAATATTAGTTCAATAGCCAAAGCGGACCAGAGAAGGTTAGTTTAGTGACCCGCAGAAATAGACCAAAGAAAGACCGAGGCGCGAAGCGAAGGGAAAGTCAGGCTTGATTGGCTAAGGGGCATAGGTAAGGAAAAAGTGGTCTTCGAACGAAGGGAGTATAGGAATTCGATCTGTTGTCTTAGAAAGGGGTTCCTCGGGCGTAGCTGCTTTCCTGTGTTTGCATGTACTATAATAGTAGTGAGCGTAGGCGTTCCTCGGGGATGGTGTAGTCGTAGACGGCCATGAGTGCGAGTGACTAGAGGGACGCGTGTCGGATTTGGATTAGTAACCCTAGGGTTTCTGTTCCCTTGCTCACGGGTATAAGAGCTTAGAGAAAGGGGAACTTTGTAATTAAGCCGAAAAATAAATCAAAAAATCGATTCAGAGAAAAACCTCTTCTCCTCTCTGTTTTCTTAGAGTTTCATATGGTATCAGAGCCACCTTCTTCTTTACTAAACAGAGAACCAGACCCACCTTCCTCTCCAGAGTCAGGAGTTCTTGCCCACTGGAGTTATCCAATTCTTATTGGCCTTAGTCAAACAGTTCCACTATCCCTCAATTTTTCAGTAAAGACTGAATCTTGGGTGAAAGTTGAGACAACTCTGAGCGGAGGGCAGTGAGCGCTATTTGATAAATGAGGTAATATATGTAAGACTAGTCTGCAGGCCTCATCTTCGACAAGAGAAGGAGTGCCTCTTTCTCATGTTCATTGACGGAAGTCTTTGGCTAACAATTCCTACTTCTCCCAAAAAGGAAGACATTTGATAAAGCCAGCTATTCGAACGCTTAACACATGCAATTTGAGTTATATCAATTCAGGAGTCCAAGCGTAAGCTAGATTCGTTTATTGACCTGAAAGCAAAGTAAGGCCACCGGAGGCTTGCAGACCTATTAGTCGAGTGACTTCGTTCCTCGGAATTGACTGATAGCCAATGCTAACAAGCAATGGAAGAGATATTCAAAAAAATGAATACGGGGAAGTCTATTCAATACCTTACGGTTCAAAGTCAAGGTAAACTATTCCATCCGAAAGCCCAGTAAATGAAATTCAATAATAGCCGTAGCTGAGGAATTGACTTACGAAAGCGGCAGATGATTGCTTTGATTGGCCTGCTCTATCAGTTTATTCAACTACTTCCTCCATACCGTAGTGGACTTCCTTCCTTTCCATCAGATGTAGGAGCAGCGGAAAGGGCTGCTTTAGAAGCTTCAATAGTTCCCTCATCAACGGATGGTTTAGCCGCCAGGTGAAAGGGATGTCAAATAGAAGGCGTTCCTCGGGCGTAGAAGGCCACGTTCGATAGCCGCCCTAGCTGAAAAGTAAAGCTGCGGTAGAGGGTGTAAAGTCAATAGTTCCAGCTGGGCTTGGCAATTATCTATAGAAGTAGAAGGTGAAACGGGATCAAATCCTGGTCATTCTATAGTTGCAGGATCCGTAAATGAAGCCGGAAAGAGTATCTAAAGATGAAAGTCCAGGCGTCGAAGCCAATGAAACACCTGGACAAGATAGTGAAGGGTCTGGGGAGAAGTCAATTCTATAGTTCATTACTCGGATAGGGACTCCAGTAAATCAATCTATTCTAGAGGGCGAAATGTCAACAAACTTTAGCGAGAGTACCAAGATCGGACTCAACTTCCAATTCCAAAGGCAACTTTACTAGCGTGGTTATGAATCAACTTACAATTATTGAGTTACAGGAGGAACTGTTAATGAAAGACTACTATAGTAGTAATAGCTGTGAATTCCACTTCTGAGTTAGAGTTCAATCCTTACCATCTGAAAGTACGTACTTCTTGTAGCTTGAGAAGAGAAAGGATGCATTCGTCAGCGTTGGAAGGCCCAATCAAATACCCCCATCATAGTATAGGTTTTCCCTCTTTTCTCTCATTTAAATGGAACTAAATGGGCAATCCAGCGAAAGATAAGAATGAAAGGGAACTTAACTCCGAGGAATCAGAATCATAAACTACAGGATATTCTCTAGTTGGTCTTGCTGTATTAGTAGCTGGAGAAATACCGGAATCAGAAGAAAGAGAGCTAAACAACTTGGAGTTCCCATTCCGAACGGAGAGAAAGAATACTCTTTAAATGACAGAAACAACAAGCAACAGCCCTAGTGGACTTTAGCCGCTCGCTCAGACTAATGGCCCGGCTAACGCCTCTCACCATCCCATTAGTTTTACGCTCACTACACTGACTGTTCCTCGTAGGGATGCCAACTCCTACTCGGAAGGCACGCACGAGCTACACTTGCATGCATAGGAATAGAGCTAAGCCAGAAACCGATCAATTCAAGGAACTCATTCCGAACGGAGAGAAAGAATACTTATTACTGTGCGATAGCAACAGAGCAGCTAGCCGATCAGTCGTGCCCGCCCTCAGTACACGCTACGCGCAACACGGCAGGCAACTCCTTCTCTACAGCTTGCTTACTTAGGAAGAGCAGCTACGCTAACAACCTAGCAAACCAACCTACGTAGAACGTAGAGAGGAGGGAGTCAGTAGTAAGGCGAGGAAGGAGGAACCCCAGGCAGCAATCCGCGGACCCATAGGAGGGGCGGAGCGGAGGAGGGTCTGTGAATGCGGTAGACGGTAGACCTCTCGAAGACTCAGCTTTCAAAATGACAGTCGGCTTTATTGATATTTGGAATTTGAAGAGAACGTGAAGTCTAAGATCATCGAAGGTGGGTTCGGCTTCCTTTTATATAAAAGTTCCTTTAGAAAAGGAATCGAATAGGTCCCGAACCTAGCAGCATTCAGAAGGTCATACTGCTGGTGGAAGTTGCACAGCGAAAGGCAGTATGACACGATCCTTAGAGTTATATAGTTGCTTATTGTGGGGACCTTCCAGTCTCGTTCCTCTAATTGATCGCGATTGTTACCGACGTTGGATCTTTTTCGACCAGATTACTAGTGAACAGGTAACCGTAATGACGCGAAGAAAGCACATTCTTTCTAGCATGCGATGTCTTCGGTATTGGCATCTTTCCCGGGAAAACAAAAGCAACCTCTTCTATCTATTAACGACTACTTGGGAATCGCTAGCTCGCATACGCTAGTTCGTTCGTACGCCCTGCTCGATCTACAGCTAGGGAAGTGAAAGGAGCAAGTTCTTGCTTGGCATGTTACTTCTACGGCAATCCCATGTCTTCAGGCAAGGTAGCGTTAGCTATCCCAGGTTGTGAACTGGCTCCGATCAGTGCCTATTCTCCGATCAATGGTCGAATATGCTGCCGTTCCCCTATCGGTCAAGAAGTCAACTCCTCGGATGGGTAAAGAAGCCTATCTTATCCCGAAACCGGAGATACTGGAGTATTCAAAGCCAGCTTGTCCGCCGGGCAACAGTCTGGCCTTCTTCTTTGCTCTTCAATCGATGCCTAACTCAAGCTTGTCCATAGAACTTGCTCCGCTAAGCGACTAGCTGCCTTTCTTTCCTAAGTCCGTAGCTCAAGTTTACTTTAGCTAGCGCTACCTTTAGCAAGCAAGTGAGTTACAAACTCTTTATCCTGATATATCCCTTCGGTCCGAAAAGTCTTTGTTTTCGTTTCTTATTATCTGACTCCCGTTTGTTTGTTTAACTCAACACCAGCACCTGGAGGAACCCCTTACTTGTCTGGAAGTACAAGAAGGTTGGTAGCTTTGTTAGGACTTAGGTGTTTTAAAGACAATAAGAAAGATTATTAGTTCTATATACATAACTCGAGGTTACGAGCTCTGCTTACTTAGCCGCTCACTCGAACTGTAGTTCTCGTTTTCTTGTCCTATCTTGTTAAAAGAAGCGGATCGAGGAACGCCTCTTTGAGTTCCCTCTTTCGTGGATAGATCACTGAACTATGCGCCTATCTTCGCTTTTCGATCAGCCGTAGCTCCCCGTTTTCACTTAGCCTACGAACTACAACGCGTCTTACTGGAAGAAGAACTCCAGGTTGGCTCGAAGATGCCAACAGCATTCCGTTCACTTTCGCAATATTCACTCGTTTACTTGTTAGCTAGGGCAAAAAGAGAGAGGTTATTCTGTCTGATCAGCTTTCTAATCTCAGCCTGTTTGTTTATACTCCGTGTTTAGTCCGAATATATTCCAGCAACAAAAATTGGTACAGAATGGACTTACCTTTGCTTCTGAGAAGAAAGGCCACTACCCCCTGGGCTTTCTTCTGACTTTTCTTCTTGCTGCTCTTAAGGTCTTGAGAAGAACCTTCTTTATTTTTGATGAGAAGGCAAATTTTGAGCTTTCTCGGCTTAACGACTCTTTCTTCGAACCTTTTGGTATGTATTGCCCCATAACTATAGATCAGATCCACCAGACGAGAAACTCAATTCCGCACTGCTGCTGAGTCGTCGGACTTATCCACCAAGGGATTCGTGGAATTTCTGTGAATTGCGTTGGGGGAAATCTACCAAAGCTAGGCAGATAGATAGACTCCTTTCCCGCTGCTAAGGGAGAGCAAGAAAGAAAATCAAATTCTTGTTTTTTAATTAGCGCCTCCTTTTGGGTATGCCGATACTAAGAGTCCTCTCACTACCAACCAGCAGACATCATCTGGCTGGGTCTTGCCGGTATCAACAACGAGAAAAAAACAACCAAATGGAAACAGCAACTAACTATGACTCTTGGCCCAGACAACGTCCTAGGCGTAGGGTAGATCGGAGCAAGAGGGAACGCCTAGACGACGTTTTTATTCCTGGGCTGCTGTAAGTAGATCGAGAGGTCGTTCCGCCCCTTGTCCCCGAAGATGGGTAATATGTTCTCAAAAAATGTTGCTTCAATCTGACCTAGCTGGCGAGCGATCCCAGTTCGCGGCAGAGAACAAGACAGCAAGCGAGCGTACCTTTGTTCGCTTCTTCTCCACCAAGCACGGAAGTTTAAGGATAACTGTAGGTCGGTGGCTACCTAAGGAAACTCCGATTCGATCCGCCCCCCGGCTGGGAGGCATTTACCTCATCCCGATCACAAGGAGAGGTTCACCATGATGGGGGTACTTCTAATTTTCCTTTCTGGAAAGAATGAAATGCATAGGGGACCATCCTTTTGTTGCGGCATGCTCCTCAGATTTACGGATTCGCAGGGGGCGGAACGACCTACTTAGTTGACTGACAATGACAAAGGCTTGCGAAACTAAGTAGGGCCTTTTTAATTGAATCTTTAGTAGTCTATCAGTGGTGCGAAGAGAAACATATCTTTTTATGACTTCTACTTATCGATCCCGGCCCGGAAAAGTGAGCGACCAGGTTTATAAAGACTGGTTCGAAAGGCGCGTCTAGCCCTCTTGATGAATGAAAGAAAGGGTTTCTGAGCCCTAGCCCTGTAAGCCCACACCTGTGTAGAGTAGATCGTTCAACACCTGCGGCACAAACCAATTTTTGACCTATTGGTCCTAGTCTCATAGGCGACCGAACGGCCGCCCCCTAATTACTAGACCGACCCGCTATAATAATTCCATAAACACCTAGCGAAGATATGGCAAACAAATAAAGTAGCCCTATGTTCGGATCTGACAATACCATACCATAATCAAAAGGTACAACGGCCCGAGCGACCAGACTTAACATAAATGTAGCCACTGGAGCCATTCTAAAAAGGAAAAAATTAGCACTACTTGGTGAAATAGGTTCTTTTAGAATCAATTTCGAACCATCTGCTAGAGGTTGTAACAATCCGAACGATCCCACTACATCAGGACCCTTTCTACGTTGCACAAAAGCCATTACTTTACGTTCAGCTAGCACTAAAAAGGCTACTCCTAGTAGAAGTGGTAGAATTATTCCAAGTATTTCAGCTGGAACAGCTATGTACGTTTTCGATTTTTTATTTACTCATGATCTGGCCTGGTCGACCCAATCATGATATTGAAGGATGGGACCTTTTCTTGAAAAACTCCCGATACCGAGAAGAGTTGAAGATGGTGCAACATTGAATCCTCTTACCTTACTTCGAATGGAATCTTAGCCCGCCTCACTTGCTTTCTTTACTGCATAAGGGCATAAACAAAGTCAAGGGATTGATGAAATTACTCGACTAAAAGGAGAGGTCCAACGTAATTGATTACTCGAATGAAAGGAGAGGAGCGGAGGGATCAAAACTTTATTGGAAGAAATTCATAGTCCAAAGTGTCCGAAGAGGAATAAGAGTAGGTTTCAGCATTTTCGGAGAGTCCAGAGGGTTCAGTGCTCGGAGATGACAAGAAAGGGTTCTCAGTGTTGAGGGCGGGGTATAAGGGAAGTTTCCGGAGAGCTGGGAGTTGGCGAGGGGATATAGTCAGGTGGTAAGTAGTTACCAAATGAATCTAGTTCTTCAGATAGCCTCCAATATTTACTATACTGATTGCGCCTCTCTATATGTATATGAGGGGTAGCCCCCATGTAAATGTAAAAAAAAATTGAGAATGACGCTTGGAAGATGCACAATAATACCCACGTGATGAGTTGTTTGTGATGCGGAGCAAAACTCGAGTTCTAACGCTGTAGACATACGAGAACCATATCTCCAGAGAGAATCAAAAGTATACATGCCCAAGTCAATCATAGAGGAAAACCCAAGAGACTCCCATAGGATTGCTTCTGCTGTTGATAAGAAGGACCCGTCAATGACCGCGGCCGCCGTCGGCACATCAAAGAGGTTCTTAACAACCTGGTAGATGACCGTCCGAGGCCACCTATCAGTAGGAGATTTGAGGTCAAAAGGACCAAAGGTTCCAATGACCGCGAAGCTTTGCTAACGGTTTGACCTGATTGAACGTACCATCGCATTCAAGACTACTCCTTCCATACTCCAGTCGTGAATGGGACGGAGTAGGCGCTCTTTTATATAGTTGTTTCCTATAATAAATACTCTTCCCACCCCCTGACTCTAAGGCTCTGTTCATGCTAGCCCCAAAAGAGTCACTCGTTTTCCACTATCTCTCATCTGCCATCTCAGTGCAGTCCTACAGCTCATAGCCTATCTTACCAATAAGAGGGCTGGCTTTAGCAACTCTTTCTTTCCTTCGCAAGCAGTAGCTTGTAACACTAGGGGGCCCTAAACTTGAAACAAATGGGTCTTGTTTATATCCTAGTTTTCCTTTTCCACTGCATTGGTACCTGTGACCTCAAACCTTACTGGAAGAACTCTATGACTCGCATCCACTTTCCCACTGTAATGGAAAGGAATGCCTACCGCTCAACTCCGTTTCATGCTTGAGGAAAGAAAGATGATAGAAAAGGTTCAATATTAGCGAATTGCCTCTGACTACTCTTCCAAGGCTGGTAGAGCTATCGGATTCCCATTCACTTAGTCAACTTCTTTGATCACCCCTTCTGTGAGCTACATAATCGATTCTCTTTCTGAATGGAAAAGAGATTGGAATCGGTTTCGTTTAGCTTTCATTGTTGAGTGAAAAGGAAAGCATACAATCTTCATGGTGAAGGACCTCTACTGCCTCTACTAGTCCTTATGTATTAAGCACGCCCTTCCTTCTTGCTATGCTATGAAGAATCCCCAGCCGTCTTTGCTTTGGTCTGCGAATGCTACCTCTTCTACTGCCTTCTCAACGGGTAATGAACCAAAGGCAGTGTCTGAACAATCCGAGATTGCCTTCGCCTTTTTCACTACCCCTTTTCAGGCACTTGGTTTAGTAGGTGCCAACTTTCTTTTCTACGAGTAAGCTTCCTAATCCTCATTCCTCAAAAGAAGGTCCTTTCTCCCGGTACTCGTTCTTCAAGCTATCCCGCGCATCCAAGCCTCTTTCTTTGGCACTGTAGTTAGTGACTTATTAACATCCCTCGCTCTGGGTGACCCACCTGGAGAGAAGCCAATAAGAAAGAATGACTTATTTTCACCGCTAACTCTTCGTTCCGAGTCGGCAAGAGCAATCAGAGTTTAGGAAAGCATTCCCATAGGATAGGAGGATTGGTTAGCTCATTAGACCTTTTGATTCTTTTATTATCTTTCTAGTGACTTTGAAAGAAGGGATTTTGTCTAGCTTAGAGTAAGCCGGGAACCAAAAAAGGATTTGAATCCGGAACGAGAAAGGACGACCGAAGGGAACTTACACCGAATCGCGAATCCCGTGCAATTGAGATTTTCTAGTTGAATTCATTCACTAAACCCCGGGAATTTGAGATGAATCACTCCATAACCAAAAGTGCTAAGGTCCTCTCATTTACTATTTGCGTAAGTTAGTTCATTCTATATCAGAGGGCAAAACTGTATGAAAAAGTTGCTCAAACCCGTCTTTTTTCGTTACTTTTTGATGTAAAGCTTGCTGAAAAAGCTCCACTTGTCTCTTGCTTAACACATTAGGTAATTGTGAAGTAATAGGCAGAGGTACGGAGTAACTCGTAGTAGGGGATATATCTAAGAGTCAGACCTTGGACCCTATCCTCTCTGATAGATGATCTTGCTTGGGCCACTGAAGAAGAAGAATATTGAGGAATTGGACTTAGCATTCTATCTAATGCTTTGATCCATCTAAGCCCATTGACAAGCAGGAAGAGGAGAGGGGGCTTTTGGGATAATTATGATACTGAGCCCAATGGAAAAGCCCACGCCCGAGTCCAAAATGGAATTACTGGGGAAACGAATCCAAGAAAGCCCAAAAACAAAAGTGTGGAGAAGGGGACTTATTGTACTGAAAAAGTTATTGTGCTCATTTACTCTATACGCGTCTTAGTGGACTGACAGAGTGAGCTGGAAAGGTTCCGTCTTTCCGGGGAAATTCAAGAGAGCTAGCTTCGGTGCTCACCAAAGGACGGAGCTGTCGAGTAAGGATTGGCCGAAGTCAGTTACCTGGGAATCAGCCAATAAAAAATAGACAAATAAAAGCGTGATCTGAGTAGGCAGAGCTAAATAGTGCACGTAGGGTAAACGAGGACTCTGGTCAGCTTTGAGCTGTCGAGTAAGGAGTGACGGGCCTTTGGAAACCCGAGAAAAGCGGGGGAGTACTCTATACAGTGCGTTCTATTATTGCCTCTTATTCCCGAGGGAGTGGTCGTAATTAAGCCGCGTGGCAATACCCGCCAAAAAGGACTCTTTGATTTTGAGGGGCGGGGCCTTTATCCAGGGGAGAATTCTTCAGCGCACTAAAATCTAGTTAAGGGGGTTCCATATTCATGAAAAGCCGGGGTTGAACCATGTTACGGAACTAAGACAAGAATTATGACTAATAAGAAAGGGTTTAGGGCCTGCCTATAAATAGAAGCTTCTTTCAGTCTCTATTTGGCAAAGAGGGCACTTAGAAGTCGGCAAGAAAGTGAGTAGACATGGATATCGCGAACAGACTGGCGAGCATTCAACAAGAAATACAAACCGTGGAAAACGAAAAGCTCCAATGTGAGCAAATGCTTGGTCTGTTCTGGGAGCATCCGCCTGCTCTCGATCCGGAGGTCGTGGGCAGAAGGATGCAACTTTTACGGGACCGCATTCGCGGTCTGAAACACAGGATTTCTTTTCTCCTGAAGGAGCAGGAAGGCCTAATAATACAGGCTGTCACCCACGGTCGCCGGGGAGACTAGAATAGAAGAGTCCGCCAACTTCCTATATCGCTAAAATGGAAAATAAGGAGTCCGTCGACCCAAAGTCTTGTATGCTTGCTCTATGTCTTTGGTTTATGTACTATGTTCTTAGTTTCCTTTTTAATGGTGTGTGGCTGGTCTACGGTGTGTGTAGGCTTCCTATTTTATGTATGCTTGTAATGCTTCTGCTTTGTCAAATATTCCTTTGAATATCCGGTCTTCATCTTCCTTAGATTAGATGCTACTTCCTTCGTCTAACGCACTGCCCCACAGATAATCAAAGTCTGTAATAGCGGACGATTCTATCAAACCCTAAAGTAGAAGAAAAAGTAGAAGCTACGAAACCATAAAGCTTCCCTCCTGTTTGAAACAGAAAGCATTGATATCATTGGACACTAAAGGGTCAAACTTTGCTTTGTGCTGTTCACATAGTCGACTGGGAAACGGAAAATCTCATTAATCTTAGTATTACAGACTTTTTACGAAGCGAGAGGAAAAGACGGCAAAGTCTTAACTAAACCCTGAAAGCCTAAAAAAACGAACTTCCTTCAATGCCTTCTCATTAGTATCTGCTGTGTCGCTAAGCATTCTTTCCATCCGCTAATGGACCTATGCTCGACCATCAACTCTGACATCCATAAGTAGATTAGGAGGCATCTTCTCTTTCCTTCAGCTCGCTTCGTCTGCTTCAGAGTGGGAAAAGAAGTAGACGTTTATTAGTGAGGTCGAGAGGAAGAAGAGAAAGTGTTTGTTGTCAAAGATTACTTTCTCATTAATTAAATGAACACTGTACGAGGGTATTTATACAAACGGTCAAAATTGATATCAAACCGGTCCTTAACCAATAGATCAGAGATGAAACCATCGAACCGGGATGAACCATCTCCTATTAGTCCCCCTCAAGATGAGACGAAGAGATTTCGAAGACTCATCTTGGATTGTAAATGATGAAACTGATGAGGGAACAAAGCTTTTGTCAAAATATCTGCAACCTGATTGTCAGCACATGAAGCATCCGGAGCAAACCTTTCTCAATCTCGAACAGTAATCAATCTCCACGTGTTTGTTCGTGAAAAACAGGCTTTGTAGCGATGGAGATGGCTGCAGTACTATCTGAAAACAGAACCGGTAGAGATGGGAGCGTAATGTGTAAGTCAGAGAGAAGATAACCATAGGAGCTCACAAGAAGCAAGAGCCAAAGCTCTGTATTCTGCCTCTGCAGATGAGCGAGAGACAGTGGCCTGTTTCTTAGATCGCCAAGTGATCAAAGAGGAACCAAGAAACATAGCAAAACCAGTAGTGGACCTCCGACTATCCTGACATGATGCCCAGTCAGCATCAGCACAGTGAGGGTAAGGTCTGCATCAGCTGAATATAAGAGACCTTGGCCAATAGTCCCCTTCAAATACTGAAGTACCTTGTGAACAGCCTTGAGATGTGTTGTGCGAGGAGCAGAGGAAAACTGGCACAACTTATTCACAGCAAAGGTGATGTCTGGTCTGGTGATGCAGAGATACATCAACCGGCCAACTAAACTCCTATAAGCCTCTCTATCTGGAAGCAGATCACCATCAGTATTAGAGAGCTTCAGATTTGGAGTCATTGGAACACTGGAGGGCTTAGAAGCAAGCATACCAGTGGAGGATAGAAGTTCCAAAGTTCCGTTGACACAAAGAAATACCAGCAGAAGTTCTGGCCACCTCAAGGCCAAGAAAGTATTTCAGAGAGCCCCCGGAGTTTTTCTCTTTCAAAGCAGCAGTCAAACCAGCAGCACCAAGTTCTGAGGAGCTGGCAATCACTATATCATCCACATACACCAGGACTGCAATGAAATTACCATCAGTACACTTAACAAACAAAGTGTCCATGACCTTTAACAAAACCAACAACAAAACTGCAGAAAACTTCAACATTGCCTAGAAGCCTAGGCCATAAATGGACTTCTTGAGACGTAAAACAGCATTCCTTGGCAAAGAGTCCCCCTTACTCTCAGCATACCCTTCTGGCAGTTTCATATAAATCTCTTCTTCTAACTCACCATTGAGAAATTGGAGATGTCAAGTTGAGTGAGAAACCCTTAGATGCAGAGACCTTAAGGAGCAACTTAACAGTAGCCATCTTAGCAACTGGAGAAAAGGTCTCCGTGTAGTCCAAACCAGCTTTTTGAGTATAACCCTTTGCAACCAAACGAGCTTTGTATCTCTCCACACTGCCATCAGAGAGATATTTAACAGTCAAAACCCATTTACCACTGCCTTCTTCCCTGGAGGGAGACTGGTAACTTCCCAAGTCTCTGTAGATTCCATAGCACCAATCTCTCTATCCACAGCATCACACCACTCTTTAGAAGTCTTTGCCTCAGAAAAAGAATGAGGGATTGGTTTGTGATATTATTGATGTATATCATGTAGGAAGGAGAGTGAGTAAGATAGATAAGAAGAAAGAGGATAAGGAATATCATCACGCAATGAATAGCAATGATAGTCACTCAAGTGTGCAGGAGGTTTAGAAGCCCGCTTAGTAGAGTGGTGATAGAGTGTGTTGATGGAGGAGAGAGAGATGATGGAGAGATGTGAGTTTCTGAGGACAAAGAATCTAATGGTATGAAGAAGTAGTACCTTGAGCATCATGAGCAAAAGCCATTGGGTAGATGTCTTCATGCCACATGTCTAGAGATGTAGATAGTGTGACTAGCCAAGTCCATGAGCTTATACCCTTTAACACCAGAGGGGTACCCCAGAAATACACAGGCTCTAGAGCGTGGTTGGAACTTATGACGTTGCTTGGATGATGTAGAACCATAGCAGAGACACCCAAAAGTTCTGAGCTGACCATAGGCAGGCTGCAAGGACAGGGGCAAGGGAGTCGAAGCAAAAGATGCGTTTTCGTCGCCCTCTGGAAAGAAGGGCTGGAGGGTTTATGATCTTGAGAGTGGCACCATCTCCTTTTCACGTGATGTTGTTTTCTGCGAAGAGGAATTTCCGTTTTCCTCATCTCGTTCGATCGATTCTACGCATCAATCGGTCGATGCACTTCCGATCGGGTCACACCCGACATTGATGATGATTGGCTCTTGCCTCACTTATCTGATACTAGTGTTGCGGTTCCTACTGTTACTCCGCACATCCCTATTTCTTCTTTTCCAAGAACTTAGGCTTCTGCTTCTGGACCGGACCCTTCCATGTGAGAAGCTGGAAGTCGAGGTATTGATGAATGAAAATCTAATGTCTTATTAAACCTTTAGGAGCGATCCGTTCATCCAACTCGAAATATCGTAAGAGAAGAAAAGAAGATCTCAATCACCCTGGGCCATAAGACCAGAAGCCTTGGAGTTTATAGAAAACAACATGAATAGTTTCAATCTTCATGATCCCCGCTCTCATTATGACAAAGTTTTAGTAGAGCGGACCCTTCGGTACTGTATCCAAGATGCACAACGAAAGGGTCATCGCTCAGCTATATATAGAATTCCTCCGGCATTTCCTTGGCGGATAACTAGAAGTGAAATCTCATTTTCCATGTTATCTTATAAGTCCTTTCTTGTCGCAGTTGCTTACTTTCTTCGACTATTCTGTACCTCTCTCGATTAAAGACATTCGGGAGCTGGCTTGGCTTGATGGCATAATGTTTTTGGCTAGAGAAAAGAAGCCTTTCGCTGTAAGAGCGCTGGCCCTTGTCATGGTGAGTTTGGTTACTTCCATAACAAGGGGAAGCTCTCATTAATTAGTTGATGAGGGGAAGTGGAGTGGTGAGGCGGGCCCCTTCATTAATGATTAGGCAGAGAATAATTTCATTTGAGTTTGGTGCTAAGATACAAAGGTAAATGAGTTGTTTAATAGGTTTTATGACAGTGAAAGAAAATGAAGGGCGAGGAGCCCGTTGCGCGTAGCGGGCGGATGTAGCCAAGTGGATCAAGGCAGTGGATTGTGAATCCACCATGCGCGGGTTCAATTCCCGTCGTTCGCCCATAAGGGATAGGTACTCATTCACAAACAACAAAGATAGAATAGGAAGGATAAGAGAAATCTAAGTATTCAGTTCTTTACCTTTGATTAGCACACCGAGGTAATATCATATTGATCATATTGATAGTATGCCCTTTTTCAGTGCTAGTTTCCGAGTTGTCTCTATCGAGCTGTAGTTGTTCAGGGAACGCCTTTGAAGAAAGAATACTAAGGCCTTTCCTTAAGCTTCCTTTCAGATATTGTTCCGAGTAACATAGTTCACTCTCAGCAGCACACACTAGTGGAATTCTTTTCTAGCGAAGCAAGCCCGCCTGGTGTGATTAACTCCCTAGCAGTCACTACTGAGCAGCACAGAAGCGTAGTGTGCTGTAGCAGAGTGTGCTATGAAGAAGAAGATTAGGCTTAGGTAAAGGATGAACAAGCCAATGATAGTACGAACCAGACGGGTGTGCTCCAGTACCAGTTGGGACATCTCGTTAACCAAGCCATGAATCAGACATTTCACACGCACGCCTCTCTCATCAAAGAATCAAGAAGTTAGTCATGACATCAACAGCGATCTTCCTCCGTTCGATAGGGGGTGAACTGCGCCTTACCACTTGCAGAGGGAGCTACGGTCGCTCACAGGTCGTTGCTCGCTCTCTCCACTGACGGAAAAGGCGTAACTACTCTTGGAGGAAGGGCTAAGAAGGTTGAGAAAGGAAGAGGGGAACAAGCTAACGGGAGAAGGGGAGAGAGAGAACGAAGTGAACGAACGAACATACTATGATTGTCTGGTTGTGAGCCATTGGCGAACTATCAACAGAGTGTACGACCGTAGGGGTAGGGAGGGAAGAGTAGCGAAGCGATGTTCCAGTTGAAGCATGTACTCTAGCCGGCATGTCCCACCTCGTCTAGATCACTCCTGGATGTCTTGAAGGTGTCGCTAAAGCACGCCACCCCTTCTCCTCTGTTGAATCTATCTCTCTTGGTTCGCTGGTAATTCCTATTCATGATGGGATCAGGTAGCTAGGCGGAGCCCGTATTCCTTTAATTCCCTGGGATGTGTTTAAGCGTAAAATGAGCTGCTGTCTGTATCTGAGCGACCGGGTCTCCCTCTTACGCACCAAGTGCAGCTAAAGCAGGGGCGAAGACGAGGCTTGCAGACCTTCTGACTTCCCTGTCCGGGATCTCTTCACTGGATGTGTCGTGTTCCTTTGGCCCACTCCCCATTTGTTGGAAGGGTTTGTCCGGCCGGCGATGACGGTGCAGCTAAAGAAGTACGCGACAAGTGGAGCTGCTGCTTAGTCACTCTCTTCCCTCCTCTGGTCGGATGGGAATTCCTCGGCACGACTGGGCAGCTAAGCATCATTGGCTTGGTCAGCCTTTACCTAACCAACTCACAAATCGGACGCAGGCTCATCAAACAGCGCTTTCTAGCTTTCTTCAGGATTTAGCCTGAACCGATGCCAGAGCTCTCAGTGGTTTGTGGACTCGAACCACAGTAGGAATTTACAGTTCCGGCTCCCCAGCGGAGCGTAACCACTTTCTTACTCGTAAAGGCAAAGAAAAAAGGGATCCGCCTCGAATCAAAACGTTCTTTCTTTTCTAAAAACGATCTTTCTTCTCTTATGAAATTGATAATTTAAAAAAACGATCTTTCTTCTCTTATGAAATTGATAATTTAAAAAAACGATCTTTCTTCTCTTATGAAATTGATAGTTTGTGAGAGGAATGCAATAACTCGACTATTTACATATTTGATTTCCAGCAACTGATCTTTCTATCTTTCTGCTCCATCCTTCTTCTAAAACTGCTATCCTTTCAGATTGACTCCCTACTCATAAGAATAAAAAGGTCAATCAGACCATTTGTAAAATCTCAGACCATTTGTAAAATCTGTCCTTTGGCTAAACAAAAACACTTACCTTTTCAATCTCATAATAACATTTGTGATGAACCTTTTGATCTGATTCACATTGACATTTTGGGCCCTTTTTCAGTTGAAACCACAGAACAGAAGGTTTTCGATATTTTTGAACCATAATGGATGATCATTCAAGGGCTACTTGGGTCTATCTTCTCAAAAGTCAAAGAGAGTTTCTTCCCGAAGGGGGATGGAAAAATATAGCAACTCGTACTACCTAATATTCCGCTCTAGGCCTAGTGCTACTCGCATTAGATTCAACCATCTGCCTAGATCGGAAAGAGATAGCTCTAAGAGCAGCTTTCCCCGTTCTGACCGGTGCATCCAGAGCAGAGCAACCTCCCCTCTCAGATTTTTTTGAGTTAGCCATAGGTAAGAAAGATGCCCACTCTTTTGACCTGCCTTACCCTTCAAGGCAGTTCTTCCTTATGAAGGTGGGACTGTAAAAGAACCGGTTGAAGTACCAACTCCAACTACTGCTTTTTCTACTGCAGCTACGGCTGCTGATCGATCTAGTCCTTTGATCTAGTCTAATCTTTTTCCCGGTAGCCGGTAGAAGTCTAATGTCCTATAGCCGAAAGGCATTAAGCTAATCATGGTTCCCGCTCTTAGCCGTTGGGAGTCCGATGCGACGGGCAGCGCAGCCAAGCTTGATATCTTCGGTTCTCCTTCTTCTCTCTATTGAATGATTCCTGGGATGGGAGAGAGTAGGTCTCTCGTCATTCTCGGTGAACTGCAGCGTCTTCCCACGATTGGAGAGTTGCCTTATACATTGCTCGAAATAACAATAAGCCGGATTTAATAATCCAATTCCACTTCAGCTGGCCACTTGGATTTCTTCTTGCTTCCCCGCCAACTGCCCTTGCTCATGAAAGAGATAAGTGGCTTTACTGTTTGTTATCTTGTTCTTTGCCATATCTTTCCTTGCTGGGCTAATAAGATTAGGGAAAAATAAGATATAGACTATGTATATCCATTTCTTCCTCTCTTTCTTACTTCGATTCTGGTCGTAGCCCTTATAAGACGGGTAGGATAGGATTAATATCCGTAGTAGAAATCGAGGTTTCAGTGATCTCGTGCTAGTGCCCTTATCATTTCACTAATCAAGAGAAGCGCTGGCTTCTTTAAGTTCAAAAGTGCAGAAAGTGCTCTTCACCCGCTCCGCTCTCTTCACTTGCTTCCCCTCACTTCGTTTGAGGACTTGTTCTGTAGCTTTCTCACCTAAAAGATTAGCTCCTTTATCGCCGAAAAGATGCTTTCGAAATGCATTCCCTATGGACTGCAAAAATATTGACACTCGGGCACCACCATCTGGAAATTTGATGACTGGCATAAGATTCACGTCAAGTTCAGAAAAGTATTATTATCGCTTAGCGCTTGTGCTAAGGTAGCTTTTTCTAAAAAATACCCTACCTTAACCTATTTAGGTGTAGAACCCGTTTAGTGGCTTACAGAGAGATGAAGATTTTTACTTGGTTTAGCTGTCATAGTGGAGCGAAGGGACCCAGACTCCTACGGGAGGCAGCAGTGGGGAATTTTCCGCAATACATTTTTCCGTGGTCGAACGTGTCTTTCTATGGTACGCTCGGTACGCCTTGTTTCTATTGTTCTCCGATAGCTCTATCAGTGATTATTTCAAGTAGTGCTTTTTGTCTGTTACCGGATATGTATAGAAGTTTCCTTATGGTGTTCCTCTCCGGTGTTGCTGAATACACGTCACCGGTTCGACTCCTATTTATATTTAGTGGTCCATTTATTGATTGATGGGCGAATGGAGCCCGGGATGCTGAAAATGTAAAGGCCAAGGCCTCTCTCGGTTGTTGCTTTACCTGTCCTATTAGACTAGCTAGGCCCTCCTTCGGTATGTCTTGTTCCTTGGCTTCTCCTTGTTGGAATTCATGGTTGATTGTAACCTAAGGGTTGTTATATCACTGTCCTTCTGTGGGGGAGAAAGAGGGGGTGTTGCTAGCTCGGTAGGCGCACAGGCGCGGGTTCCGGTTGAAGAGTCAAATTCTCCTTCTTGTTTTTATTGTGAGAATCTTTCTCTATACTCTATATAAGATGCCATCTGTTTTCTTTACTCGTTTCCTCCTTAGCTTTGAATCTATCTGTGACTGTTCTCCTTCTTCTCTAAGGTCTGTTCCTTTGTTCCTTCTTTGTGCCTTCATTTGCTTTCTTTTGTTTGACTGTTAACTTAAGTATCTACCTTCTTCCTTTGGTTTCTTGTAGTTCTATCAGTTAGTTCTTCAATGGTTAGCTCTGCCTGAGCTGGAGTTGTCCCTCCAGCGAGAGTTGCTTTCTTCCTTGCTTGATCGGTAGGAGTTGCCGAGATAGCAGGTATTAGCTGTTAGCCGTCGGACTCATTTAAAGGAGTCCTATCGGGCTACACTAGTCTAAGGGCAGTTGAGTAACCGATTCCTACGCTTCCTCCGCTTACCTCCGTCGCTTAACTATTAATACGTCGCTTACCCGCCTCCGCTTACCCGCCTCCGTCGCTTGTTATCTGCTTCCCTTAGCTAAAACGTTAGGCGCTAGTGAAAGCCTTCACTCTCTTATATTTACGTACACGTGGGAAGAAGACCTAGTAATTGAGTGACAGCATTCCTGGACCAATTCTATAAACAGCCAATCAGGCATATCATGGTACAGGTGAAAGAAACTTATCCAATACAGATCTTATCACCTGCCCATCAACGAAAAACCGTCTGCTCCTCTCGTGCGTGTAGGAATAATCAAAAGAGGAGACAGCATGCCTATTATTAAGAACCCAATTCTACTAAAAACGATAACAACGATTCGAGGTTCTCAATCAAGGCAGAAAGCAAGAAACCCATCCAGCTAGGAGGAAAGCAAATCAAGCTATGGAGACCAATCAGACATCTAGATTCTATAGTACGCGTATGTGTACGTACCCAGGCTAAAACAGCAAATCAAACTTGGCTATCGTTTGAGAGCAACCTATCGCTAAACCGAGACCGAGATAGAGAAAGAGACTTTATCGGCCTCTTTGGGCTTTCCGGAAGACGGTTGAGTGGAGAGAGATTTTGAAGGTGGAACTTTATGCAATCCGCCATACGGGGGAGATGGCTTCGCGAATGGGCATTCGGAACCTTTGGGTAGAGTCTGACTCATTATATGCAGTCAAGATGATTAACTCCAAGCCCCATAAGCGCGAAATATGCTGCTGAGCTTCACTGAAAATGCCAGAGCAGTTTGTTTTTTTAGAGTCACACATTGTTGGAGGGAGAGCAATAGAGCCGCCGACTTGATTTCGGGATGTCGAGTTATGTCTTAATGTACCCAAGAAACCCCCCTTAGCCCTTAATTACATTATTAGAGAGGATATGCAGGAACTTCTTTATGTACGTGTATGAGATATTATGTACCATCTTTCTAATATTATGTATTATATAATATAAGACAAGAATAATATTTATTATTCTAATATATAGCTGCAAGACCAATACAGGATGCAAAAAAACAAAAGCCCTTCTTTCTCGAGGAACGCCTAGATACATGGCTTACATACCCGGCTCAACATTCTTGGAAAACTAAAGAATCGAGGGTCCAGAAGAGAATTGGCCATTTAATCTTGTAAACTAATCGAGACCGAAATTGGAAAAAGAGATACGAACAGAGAGGAATAACCAATCGATGAAAGAACATGAAACCATTCTGTTTCAATAGAGGTACGAGAAACGGTTAGGGGCAATAAAGTAGGTGAAGTGGTTGGATTTTGCGAGCTGTTCCAACCACTGCTGGATGTGATTCCAAGAGCCGAACGAGAATGAATACCACACAGAAGAGTCAAGACCAGGCTCCCTAATGGAATGTTTAACCGATCCATTCCGGATCGACCGAATTGGTACGAAAGTTGTAACATGGGAAAACCACAGAAAACACGACTTATTTGAATAACCCGGTGACCCACCAATTGTAGAAGTA